TTGGCTTGATGGCATAATGTTTTTGGCTAGAGAAAAGGAGCCTTTCGCTGTAAGAGCGCTGGCCCTTGTCATGGTGAGTTTGGTTGCTTCCATAAAAAGGGGAAGTGGAGTGGTGAGGCGGGCCCCTTCATTAATGATTATTAATGATTAGGCAGAGAATAATTTCATTTGAGTTTGGTGCTAAGATACAAAGGTAAATGAGTTGTTTAATAGGTTTTATGACAGTGAAACAAAATGAAGGGCGGGGAGGGTAGGGGCGGATGTAGCCAAGTGGATCAAGGCAGTGGATTGTGAATCCACCATGCGCGGGTTCAATTCCCGTCGTTCGCCCATCAATCAATAAATGGACCATTTGTTACGGAGACACAAGACAAACCTAGAAAGCATTTTTTCTGCAAGTCATCTCGAGGCTTTCAAACGGATCCATCCAAGCAATTGGTATCCGCGAAGGCAAATCCTCAGTGACTTTTCTTTCTTCCGCAGCGCCATTCCTCGACTTGGTTGACCTTCGCAGCAACATACACAGTTGACGTGGCCTCACATCCCGCACTTGACGGTGGACTTCCTCACAACTCATTGGCAACAGACCGGGTTGGCCTTGGACTTCGACCGGGCATGAGAACACAACATCGGGTTTTGATTCCTCACTTCTTTCATCCTCGTTTATAATCGATAATTCCTTATATAAGAAGATTCGAATTCCAGTCACTTTAGATATCAATCGAGAAAACGCCGCCCAAAGAAACTTCGCCGCGTGTGGACCAGGTCCTTTTAGGCGGTCCCGCGAAGTAGGTCCCCGGCCGTCCAAGATTGTACCTAACTACTGGAATAGATCTTCTGTTCTTCTTTGCTTAACACATAGAAGTTCGTTCTTGCCGGTGGGGAAAAATAGCCTAAAAGTCATTGTTCTGAATTCAGAGGAGTCAAGTAAAGCACGCATAGGAATAAAGAGAGAAGTCCCCGTTTACTATAATAGGAATGTGCCCACGGGAGAGAGCGGAGTTCGTTGCTTTGAACCAGGTTTCATAAAGAACCAATCTTGTTTTCTTCCCTTGCAACCTCTAGAATGAGGAAAAGTAAGATTGGCCTATTCGAGTTTTGGAGGTCTGTGTAAAAGGAACATGAATTTCCACCCTTGTTTTCTTCCTTTCAATGGACTGTGTAAAAGGATTGGTTTGTGTTTAGCGATAGGTTGCTCTCAAACGATAGCCAAGTTTGATTTGCTGTTTTAGCCTGGGTACGTACACATACGCGTACTATAGAATCTAGATGTCTGATTGGTCTCCATAGCTTGATTTGCTTTCCTCCTAGCTGGATGGGTTTCTTGCTTTCTGCCTTGATTGAGAACCTCGAATCGTTGTTATCGTTTTTAGTAGAATTGGGTTCTTAATATTAATAATAGGCATGCTGTCTCCTCTTTTGATTATTCCTACACGCACGAGAGGAGCAGACGGTTGAGCGTTGATGGGCAGGTGATAAGATCTGTATTGGATAAGTTTCTTTCACCTGTACCATGATATGCCTGATTGGCTGTTTATAGAATTGGTCCAGGAATGCTGTCACTCAATTACTAGGTCTTCTTCCCACGTGTACGTAAATATAAGAGAGTGAAGGCTTTCACTAGCGCCTAACGTTTTAGCTAAGGGAAGCAGATAACAAGCGACGGAGGCGGGTAAGCGACGTATTAATAGTTAAGCGACGGAGGTAAGCGGAGGAAGCGTAGGAATCGGTTACTCAACTGCCCTTAGACTAGTGTAGCCCGATAGGACTCCTTTAAATGAGTCCGACGGCTAACAGCTAATACCTGCTATCTCGGCAACTCCTACCGATCAAGCAAGGAAGAAAGCAACTCTCGCTGGAGGGACAACTCCAGCTCAGGCAGAGCTAACCATTGAAGAACTAACTGATAGAACTACAAGAAACCAAAGGAAGAAGGTAGATACTTAAGTTAACAGTCAAACAAAAGAAAGCAAATGAAGGCACAAAGAAGGAACAAAGGAACAGACCTTAGAGAAGAAGGAGAACAGTCACAGATAGATTCAAAGCTAAGGAGGAAACGAGTAAAGAAAACAGATGGCATCTTATATAGAGTATAGAGAAAGATTCTCACAATAAAAACAAGAAGGAGAATTTGACTCTTCAACCGGAACCCGCGCCTGTGCGCCTACCGAGCTAGCAACACCCCCTCTTTCTCCCCCACAGAAGGACAGTGATATAACAACCCTTAGGTTACAATCAACCATGAATTCCAACAAGGAGAAGCCAAGGAACAAGACATACCGAAGGAGGGCCTAGCTAGTCTAATAGGACAGGTAAAGCAACAACCGAGAGAGGCCTTGGCCTTTACATTTTCAGCATCCCGGGCTCCATTCGCCCATCAATCAATAAATGGACCACTAAATATAAATAGGAGTCGAACCGGTGACGTGTATTCAACAACTAAGAGTCTTCCTTGCTTTCGTCACAAATCCCATCGCTCGAGAGAAAGAGGGTTTGGAGTTAGTTACAAGCTGGACTAAGACTGAAATGAAGGAACCAGATGGAGGCTGATGCAACGGATAGGAGTTATGCTTTTTGGAAATGAGGATTAGCAATCATTCGACAGTTGGGATGCCGCTTTCACTAGTAGAAGATATCCACGCAAGGAAAGAAAATGCCCCGCCGGAAGAAAGGTAATTAAGTTCAAGAGTGTCGGTTTGGGGTGAGGCTTACTCCTCGACCAAAGGAATTGAAAAAAAGCAAGACTAACAAGTAGAGGTGGGTTTTTTCCTAAGCCAAAGAAGGGTTTGATTCCACCCATCTGCTAGAAAGAATTTTGAGGGCTTTGGAGAGTGAATAGCTATTCTTTTCTCACATCTCGATTTCCGCCTTCTTTGGGAAGATAAGAGACTTTGCTGCTCTCCCACCTTCAACTAAGGTAGTCGCTTAGCTACCTGTCTTTTGCAGCGAAAGTTGAAGCTGCAGCGTCAGCCTTTCTTCTTCCTGCTCGAATTACTCCTTCTTTTTCATTCGCATACTTGACTCAAGGATCGTGTACGGTTGGGTGGACTCGGTCACGTTCGGTATGAGATCTATTACCTACCTTCTGCGCGCCTTCCTCTTCTTTGCCGACATCTCCTGCCGACATCTCATCGACATCACGCACGTAACTTATTAGATCGGAGCCTTTAGACGACGCTTCAGAAGTCTTTGATCGTACGTTCTTCGGCCCCAGATGGAGATTCTAGTGACCCATATGAAACATCACCGAGGGAGGCTAGAGATGATACACACCACTTGCGTCTTGAATTGCCCAATGATGAGGATTGGAGTCCTTTGGTAGTGTGCCCTGAGTGGCGGAGCAGTATACCGGCATTCAAATGCAAGGGGTGCAATTCTTTGTTTTGTTCCTAGATTCCTTTCATGCGTTTCAAGTGTCACAACATCAATTCCGTAGGGTTACTTGGTGAATCGGTGAAGTGTACTGTCTTATGCGCCTTAGTGCGATCGAAGATCACTTTGTTGCAAAGCCGGATAAAGGCATTAAAGTGGTTAACAGTCTGTTGAAATAAGGGCTTTGTAACCTCCCCCAACTTCTTCTGCAGCGGAAGTGGAAGCAGATGCTTTAGCCCTTTCCCCTTCTTTCGTTAATTGTTCCTCGTTCTCCTCTTCCTGATCTTGATCGATCAATCCTTCCCTGATCAGATCTTTCTCCTTTGAGAATGCCAATCCTGGACAAAAGCTGAGGGCGAACTATCATTATAGAGCCCTTTGGCCCACTACTCGTTTAAGTCTTTGAACGCCACCTTCCGGCTCAGATATTCTGGATCAGGGAATTCCTAAGATCAGAACTGGCCTAGGAGCAGAATTGGTTGCTTGACACACATTGCTAATTCGCCGTCGAAAACCAAGTTTGGGTGGTGAGACGTGTTGTCATTGCAAGATGGGCCAAGGGCCCTCTAAATGCTGTGGCTTCGAAGCGCGAGACAGCCATTTTGGTTCCCTGATCGTGCTGCTACCTCTGGACTATTGGGACTCTCCATTTTGAATGTCGTGTCAGGTCAACGAAGAAAGGCGAAAGAATCATCCACTTCTGTTGGAAGTCAAGCGGTCGAAGTTCAATGCGTTGTTGTTTCTGACGTGAAGGCAAAGACTTGTCTTCTGTGGTTGAAGTCCTAACCGGGTGCTGCTGAAGCCGCATAAAGACTATGACGCTGTTACTGTCGCATAAAAGACTATGGCATGCTGGTACTGTCGCATAAAGACGATGCCGAGCCCTCTCCCGAAAAAGACTATGACTTGGGTATTCCTGCCGCTGCTGCCACTCCTTTCGAGGTAGGACGATCGCTTAGGGCCTGTGTAGCTAGTTCCCTTGTTCCCTTGTTCCCCGTAGCTAGTCCCCTGTTGTTAGGAATGGGACTAAAGAGCTCTAACAGAAGAGCGGCAAGAGCTTCTCTGAAAAGACCTGTTCTCTTATCGCTTTGAACATTCTCCTGGGTTCCTAGCCCAAAGAAAAAGACAAGGCTGAGTTGCCCCTTCTACCATCTGAGGTGGAATACGGATCAAGATTTGCTGAGTTTGTTCTATGGAATAGGCCAGGCCCTCTCACTCTATCTCATGTCGGAGAAGATTATGTATGAATTTGAATACCCACGAACGTCTAAGAGGTCAGCTACTTAGTTGATTTTATTTTAGGTATCTCTTGATCGAAGGGTTCAAGCCGCTAAAGCGGAAAGATATATCTCTTCGCCTGAAGCGTTGTGGATTTAGGCGTGTCACGCCAACCTTCTGTAAGTTCCTGGATAATCGTTCCCGGATAATGCCTGCCGCAGGGATTAACCCTATCTTCGCGCATACTTCCTTGTTTGTCTGGGAGTTGAATTAGAAGCATCGAATGAAAGCTTCTTTACAGGACCTCTTCTATTTCCCTCCATTCTTCTTCCTAGTGACCTAGGAGTTGGGTTCGTGACATTTTTTCTTTCTGCTATTCAAGTAGCCCGGTCTGGTAAGTAAGGACTTTG